TTCTCCCCGGTCGGAATAGGTGGGTCAATTCCTTCCCTTAGAACCGTACTTGAGAGTTTCCTACCTCATACGGCTCAGCATTCAATTCTTGTCTTGTCCCATTTTTTTTTTATTTACCCTATCTAATTGAATGAGATTTCTCATAGGTATATCCCATTTTGCTCGGGTTAACTAAAAGAGGTTAATTACATGAGTTTCAAACTTGAATATTGATTACTAATTAGTTTTTTTTTTAGTTTTATCTTTTCTCCCACCTTCAAAAAAATAAAGCATAAGTATTTCCACTCTCGCTAGAATTTTCTGAAAGTTAACTATCTCGATTTCATAGAGAAATATAGAATTTTAGAAAAAGACTTTTCTTCATAATAAAGAAAAAAAGACTTACTATCTTTGGGATCTGATTCTACACCGCTGCTCAATCCCTTAGGGGATCCACTTTATTACATAAGTGGATTCCTAACTTTTATCTTATATTATAATAATAAATATAAGTAAGTAAGCAGTCCTTATTGTATCGGTCCAAAACCTTACCAATTGATCTTTACGGTGCTTTTGCTATCAATTAGATCCTTTATCCATAGAATAAAGTATCTAGGCATATCTATTTCTTCATACTTCGACTTCTATGAAGTTCCTTTCTTTGCTACAGCTGATAAAAATCGTTTTTTGAACGATGCATATGTAGAAAGCCTTTTTTTTCTAGTAATTATAAGGGATTCGCTTTTTTCTCGTTCCTTTTTTCTTTCTATAGTGGAGATAGTCGCACGTAATGACAGATCACAGCCATATTATTAAAAGCTTGTGGTAAGAACGGGTTTCGTTCTAGTGCCCGAAAATAATATTCCAAGGCTTTCGTATGTTCTCCGTTACTTGTGTGGATAAGACCTATGTTATAGAGTATATAGCTTCGATCATAGGGATCAATTTCTAGTCGCATAGCTTCATAATAATTCTGTAAAGCTTCGGCATAATTTCCTTCGGATTGAGCTGACATCCGTTACGGTCGTCGTTCGATTCAAAGAATCTCCGTTCCAGAACCGTACGTGAGATTTTCACCTCATACGGCTCCTCCCTTATGTGCATAATGAGAATAATACATGAAATCAAAAAAGATTGAAATATTCTCCTTATTGACTCAACGGGGCTAGTGTTTTTACAAGAAATCTCTAGCCAACCTTCCTGCAAAAGATCTTTTCTTAACATCAAAAGTGTTGATACTAGATAAAAAAAAATGCTAACTTCAACAATTTCTTTGTCCCTCCCGCCCCTTAATTTCCAGGAATTCGTCACTTCAACAGTCTTCGATGGTTATACGGGTATCAAAAATACGAACGAGATGGATGTTTGTTGGCCCAACCATTCTTCTTAGTTCCGATCTCAATAAGGAAAGGGAATAATTTATAACAAAGTTTTTGTGTTGTTGATTCCTAGGCGTAGTGCTTTTTCCCCTATGCTGCCGCCTATTGGTATTAATGGAGTAGGGTTGACCTGCAATACATAACCCATAGGTGTAACCTTTCGCTCAATACTAGAATCAACAATTAAAGCATCTGAGGCTGCATTAATCGGGGATACACGACAGAAGGAATTGTTTTTTTTTTACAAACTTCACCTTCAAAAAGCGTAGATTTATTGCAAAAACTTTCTTTTTTTTTATTTTATATCCCTAATCCGGTGTCTTTCTTCTAAGACTGGAGGCGATAAATAAAATAGAAAAAATAGAAAGAAAGAATAAGTAAAAATAATAATAATCAAATCGCACCATCTCTGTAATAGGTAAATGCCTCTTTTTCTCCTGAAGTTGTCGGAATTATTCGTAATAAGATATTGGCTACAATTGAAAAGGTCTTGTCAATAAAATTTCCATTTATCCTCGATCTAGGCATAGATAGCAATTCATTCTATAATTTTTTTGAATACCTCTCGTGAGAATGAGAAAATGATCCCACAAAGAGAGGAATTGCACAGTACGAAATAACATAAAAACATACTCATTAAAAAAAAAAACTCATTAATAAAAAAAAAGGATTATCCTTATCCACTAGACTCGAAGGAAAGGTCGTTATTTAATGAAAATTCTTTATCCATAACTATCTAACTAAGAATTGAGTATGAATGACTCGCTATTCACTCGGTTGCTGGGACATAATCATTATGGAGGAGAGATGGCCGAGTGGTTCAAGGCGTAGCATTGGAACTGCTATGTAGGCTTTTGTTTACCGAGGGTTCGAATCCCTCTCTTTCCGCTTTAAATTTACCAACCAATGTTACTGACCACAATGTATCAAATCAAATAACAACACATACCCTTAGTCCAAAAGCTATAACTTTCTTTTGATATAACTTTGATATAAATTCACTATTCCTCCCGTGGTTCCGTAAAATACTGGAAAGAACGGACAAGGGATCAAATCCCCCTACTGATCAATCTATGATATATGAATGGGAGAAAAAATACCTGTATAGGCCTATTACCCTGTGTCCCCTTTTTCTTAGACGG